GAAGGCCTAGCAGAGGATCCTCAGATTCGGTCAAGAAAAGCTAAACTTATAATAATTTTTAATGATAATCAGCATAATCCCGATAATAACCTAGATATTTATAATTCTAATCAACCAGAGGAAGTCACTTTACTACGTTATTCTGAACAATCCGATTTTCGTCGAGAGATAATAAAAGGCTCGATGCGCTCTCAACGACGGAAAATGGTTATTTCAAAACAGGTTCAAGCAAATGCCCATTCCCCCCTTTTCATGGAAAGAATAGAAAACCCCCTATTTTTTGCGTTTGATATCCCAAAACTGATTAAATTTGTTTTTATAACTAGGATGGGTAAGAATACAGAATTAACAATTTCGGATTATGTGGGGAAAGAAAAAAAAAAAAAAGATAAACTAAGAGTGGACAAAAGCTACAAGCACAAAATGCAAGAGAAAGCACAGATCGAAACAGCAGAAGTTTGGGACACCATTCTATTGGGGCAAGTAATAAGAAGTTCAATATTACTAACACAAGCAATTCTTAGAAAATATATTGTACTACCTTTTTTTATAATAGCTAAAAATCTGGGTCGTCTACTATTATTTGACCTTCCAGAATGGTCTGAGGATTTAACGGATTGGAAAAAGGAAATACATGTTAAATGCACCTATAACGGTGTTCAATTAGCAGACAACGAATTTCCAACAAACTGGTTAACAGATGGTATTCAAATAAAGATACTATTTCCTTTCCGTCTAAAACCTTGGCACCGATCTAACCCAGACTCTCCGTATAATATAGAAAAAAAAAAAAAAAGAATAAATAAAAAATATGATTTTTGTTTTTTAACAGTTTGGGGGATGGAAACCAACCTCCCTTTTTGCTCTCCCCGAAAACGACCCTCCTTTTTTGCACCTATTTTTAAAGAACTTGGAAAAATACTTATAAAAAGGAAAACAAATTGTTTTCCAATTCTAAGAAGATTAAACGAACGAACAAATTTCTCTCTAAGAGTCTCAACAACAATTAAAAAAAGCATTCTCCTTATACAAAAAATAATAAAAGAATTAGAAAAAAAAAAAACCAAGCTATTATTTGAATTAGGAAAAGTAGATGAGTTAAGTGAAACTAAACAAGAAAAAGATTTTATAATCAATAATAGTATTATTTATAAATTACCCAGTAAAATAAAATCTATTGATTGGCGAAGTTATTCACTCCCAGAAAAAAAAACAAAAGAGCTGACTGATAGAACAAGCCTAATCATAACTCAAATAAACAAACTTATAAAAGCCAAGAAAAAAAAATATCTAACCCCCGAAAAAAATATTAGTTCGAACAAAAAAAATAAAGATGCTAAAAGATTAGAATCCTATATATTTATTTTTCTGATATTAAAAAGAAGAAATACTAGATTAATCCGTAAATCACATTTTTTTATAAAATTTTTCCTTCAACGGATATACTTCTTAGGTATGATTAATATTCTTCGGATCAATACACAAGTTTTGTTTGAATCAACAACAAAAAAAGTTAATAATATTAATATTAAAGCAAATCCCGAAAGATTTGAGAAAAAAAAAAAAATTCACTTTATAAAGTCACTTTCTAATATTAGTAATATTAATAAAAACTCAAAGAACGTACCTTCTTTGTCACAAGCATATGTATTTTACAAATTATCAAAAACCCACCTTATTAACTTAAGATCTGTCCTTCAATATCACAGAACACCCGTTTTTCTTAATCAATGGCAAAATTGGTTACGGATTCATTATCAATATAATTTATCTAAAATTCAATGGTCTAAATTAGTAGCACAAAAATGGCGAAATAGAATTAATCAAGGTTGGCTAGCCCCAAATCCAAATAGAGATTTAAACAAATGGTATTCATATGAAAAAGAAACCAATTATCTATTACCAAATACAAAAGAAAATTTTAAAAGACACTATGAATATGATCTCTTATCATCTAAATCTATTAATTATGAAGATAAGAGGAACTCATATAGTTATGTATCATCATTACAAGTAAACAATAACGAAAAGATTTCTTATAATTATAACATAGACAAACAAAAATTTTTTGATGGGCTGGCAATTAGACTTATCAAGAATTATCTAGGAAAAGATGCTATTATGGCAAAAAATCCGGATAGAAAATATGCAGATTGGAAAATTATCCATTTTAATTTTAGTGTTAGAAATAAGCTCAATAGTGAGGCTTGGATCCATAGCACCAGTAATAAACAGATTAGTCACGATCAAAAAGTTGATAAAATGGATAAGAAAGATCCTTTTTATCTCACAATTCATGAAGACATTAACCCCTTCAACAAAAAAAAGTTTGCTTGGATGGGAATGAATGAAGAAATACAAAACAAGGCCATATCTGATTTTGAACTTTGGTTCTTCCCAGAAGTTATGTTACTTTATAATTCATATAAAATAAAACCCTGGGTCATACCCATAAAATTACTTCTTTTTTATTTTCGGGGAGATGCAACGATTAATAAAAATAAAAACATCAATGACAAAAAATATCTTGAAGAAGATTATGCGGGATCAGTCATAAAAAACCATACAACGAAAAACCAAAACACAAGCGCTACAGAAACAGAATTCGATTTTTTCCTAAAAAATAATTTGCTTATTCAATTTAGAAGTGCTTATTTTTTTAATCAACAAATAATAAATAATATCAAGGTATATTGTCTCCTGCTTAGACTGAGAAGCCCGCGAAAAGTTTTTATATCCTCTATGCAACGAGGCGAAATGCTTTTCAATATAATGATGAGTCATAAGGATGTCAATATTCCAGAATTGATGAAAGGGGGGGGGGTTAGTATCGAACCAGTTCGTCTGTCTGTCAAAACTAATGGCCAATTTATTAGCTATCAAAGCATAAGTATTTCATTGGTTCATAAGAATAAAGATCGCATTAATCAAAGATACCGAGAAAAAGGATATGTTGATAAAAATAATTTTGATAAATCCCTTGCGAGACCTCAAAAAATAACCGGAAATAGAGACAAAAACTATTATGTTTTGCTCGTTCCCGAAAATATTTTATCACCTAGACATCGGAGAGAATTTAGAATTTTAATTTCTTTCAATTCAAGAAAAGGGAAGAGTGGGGATACAAATACCATACTTTGGGATGGTAAGAACGTAAAAAATTGTGGTAAATGTTTGGATACGAGCACAAGTTTTGATATAGATAAAAATGAATTAAAAAAATTAAAATTTTTTCTGTGGCCCACTTATCGATTAGAAGATTTAGCTTGTATGAATCGCTATTGGTTTGATACCACAAATAGCAGTAGTTTCAGTGTGTTAAGGCTACATATGTATCCACAATACCCACAATTTTAAAATACACGACGGTAAATTTTTGCTAGATATCAGATAACATATCTACGCTATTATTTCTGATCAGTAAAATTAACAAAAAATATCTTTAAACAAGAAAAGAAAAAGGGGGAGCAATTAAAGTTTTATGGCCAAAAATTCATTCATTTCAGTTTTTTTCCAAGAAAAAAAAGAGGAAAACCCAGGGTCTGTTGAATTTCAAGTATTAAGTTTCACTAATAAGATACGACGACTTACTTCACATTTGGAATTGCACAGAAAAGACTATTTATCTCAGAGAGGTTTACGTCAAATTCTGGGAAAACGTCAACGATTACTAGCTTATTTGTCAAAGAAAAATAGAGTACGTTATAAAGAATTAATTGGTCGGTTGGAGATTCGCGAGCCAAAAACTCACTAATTTAAAGAACTTTAATTATTTGATTTGTTAGATCGTGAATTTTGATGATTTTTGGCAATTCATGGAAGAATCAATCGGGGAAAAACCTATGAATGTACCAGCTACAAAAAAAGACCTCATGATAGTAAATATGGGTCCTCAGCACCCATCAATGCATGGTGTTCTTCGACTCATCATTACTCTAGATGGTGAAGATGTTATTGACTGTGAACCAATATTGGGTTATTTACACAGAGGAATGGAAAAAATAGCAGAAAACCGAACAATTATACAATATTTGCCTTATGTAACAAGGTGGGATTATTTAGCTACTATGTTCACAGAAGCGATAACCGTAAATGCACCAGAGCAGCTAGGAAATATTCAAGTACCAAAAAGAGCCAGCTATATCAGAGTAATTATGTTGGAGTTGAGTCGTATAGCTTCTCATTTGTTATGGCTCGGCCCTTTTATGGCCGATATTGGGGCACAAACCCCTTTCTTCTATATTTTCAAAGAAAGAGAATTAGTATATGATCTATTTGAAGCTGCCACGGGTATGAGAATGATGCATAATTATTTTCGTATCGGAGGAGTCGCTGTTGATCTACCCCATGGCTGGATAGATAAATGTTTAGATTTCTGTGATTATTTTTTAACAGAGGTTGCTGAATATCAAAACCTTATTACACGAAATCCTATTTTTTTAGACCGAGTTGAGGGAGTAGGAATTATTAGCGAAGAGGAAGCAATAAATTGGGGTTTATCAGGACCAATGCTACGAGCTTCCGGAATAAAGTGGGATCTTCGTAAAGTTGATCATTATGAGTCTTATGACGAATTTAATTGGGAAGTCAAATGGCAAAAAGAAGGCGATTCATTAGCTCGTTATTTAGTACGAATCACTGAAATGACGGAATCTATAAAAATTATTCAACAGGCTCTGGAAGGAATTCCAGGAGGGCCCTATGAGAATTTAGAAAGCCGATGCTTTGATATAGTAAGAGACCCAAAATGGAATGATTTTGAATATCGATTCATTAGTAAAAAGCCTTCGCCCACTTTTGAATTGTCGAAACAAGAACTTTATGTGAGAATCGAAGCACCAAAGGGAGAGTTGGGCATTTTTTTGATAGGAGATCAAAGTGTTTTTCCTTGGCGATGGAAAATCCGACCGCCAGGTTTTATCAATTTGCAAATTCTTCCTCAGTTAGTTAAAAGAATGAAATTGGCTGATATTATGACGATACTAGGTAGTATAGATATCATTATGGGAGAAGTTGACCGTTGAAATGATAATTGATAGAACAGAAATACAAGATATCAATTCTTTTTACAGATTGGAGTCTTTAAAGGAGGTCTATGGGATCATATGGATGCTTATCCCTATTTTTACGCTTGTATTGGGAATAACAATAGGTGTACTAGTAATTGTGTGGTTAGAAAGAGAAATATCCGCAGGGATACAACAACGTATTGGACCTGAATATGCCGGCCCTTTAGGAATTCTCCAAGCTGTAGCAGATGGGACAAAACTACTTGTTAAAGAAAATATTATTCCATCTAGAGGAGATAGTGGTTTATTCAGTATCGGACCATCAGTAGCGGTGATATCCATTTTACTAAGCTATTCAGTAATTCCTTTTGGTTATCATCTTATCCTAGCCGATCTCAATATCGGTGTTTTTTTATGGATCGCTATTTCAAGTATTGCTCCTATTGGACTTCTTATATCAGGATATGGATCAAATAATAAATATTCCTTTTTAGGTGGTTTACGAGCTGCTGCTCAATCCATTAGTTATGAAATACCATTAACTCTATGTGTGTTATCAATATCTCTACGTGTGATTCGTTGAGACATAAACTTTTTCCTATTCCCGTTCTTTCTCGGAAAGCGCTGAATAGATAGTCTCAGTTTTTTGTTCATCGTTCGTGTTGATGAACTAAATCAGATAGTTCTATGAGTGAAAAAAAACAGCTTATAAGTTCGCAGTAAGAAGTCGAGTCTCATTTCCTATGTACCAGGATTAAGCAAAAGTAAATATAAGCAGTAGAGACTGTTTACCCCAAGATTGGTTGGTTGTGCATCATGACTTGAAGCGGGTTCACAAGATCAACTGTATGGAGTTTTCATTAACGTTTGGCTATATTACCCGACATGTATTACCATAACAGGCGATTGGGCAAAAATAAGTGGATGGTTAGAAACACAAAATTACACAAGGGATTAGTAATAGAGATTATGTAAATTATACAAAGGGCCATTTCCGGATAAAAGGAAGACTAATTGGGGCTTTACATTAGTAGAAATGATCAGGTAGTACTCCCCATGATTCCGATCCAGAGTATACTCCTATCCACCGATTAAAGAAATTACTATCAAGAACGAAATAATCCTTTACTTTTTTGAATCAACTTTTGAGAAACAAGAATAGGAACGAAAAAAGTACAAAGATTGCAATTACACGAAAAAAAGGAATAAAAAAAGAAAGAGAAAGATCTTTATTCTTTAATTATATAATTATATAGAAAAAAATTCTTGTCATTATTTATGAACTAATGTAATATCAAATTCCTTTTCGTAATTGAAAACGCTGGGTTCAAATATCTATGAATATTTCTATAAATAGAAAGAGTATTTTATTGAAGGTTTTAGTTATTACTCAAAAAAAAATGAAAATTATTAAAGGATGAGATCAATTCAGAAGTACTTTTTTTTTTATTATTATAGCAGACAGAATTCCATTGGTCTAATTCGGGACCTCTCAATAGATTTTTACTCTATCTATAACATATCGCCATAAAGAATGCCGATCCGGTCCTTAGATTTCTTTGTGATCCTCGAGGAGCCGTATGAGGTGAAAATCTCATGTACGGTTCTGTAATAGCGATGGGAACAGTGATGTTATCGTCGACTATAATTATCTAACAGTTTAAGTACAGTTGATATAGTTGAGGCACAGACAAAATATGGGTTTTGGGGGTGGAATTTGTGGCGTCAACCTATCGGGTTTATCATTTTTATAATTTCTTCCCTAGCAGAATGTGAGAGATTACCCTTTGACTTACCAGAAGCAGAGGAAGAATTAGTAGCAGGTTATCAAACGGAATATTCTGGTATAAAATTTGGTTTATTTTATGTTGCTTCTTATCTAAATCTACTAGTTTCTTCATTGTTTGTAACAGTTCTTTACTTGGGTGGGTGGAATCTCTCTATTCCGTCCATGTTTCTTCCGGAACTATTTGAACTAAATAAAGTGGATGGCGTTTTTGGAACCACATTTTTTCTCTTTGTTACATTAGCGAAAACATATTTGTTCTTGTTTATTCCTATCACAACAAGGTGGACTTTACCTAGGTTAAGAATGGACCAATTATTAAACCTTGGATGGAAATTTCTTTTACCTATTTCTCTAGGTAATCTATTATTAACAACTTCTTCCCAACTCCTTGTACTGTAACTACACTATTTTATATTCACGACCTGTCTCAAACAAGAGAAAAAAAAATTCTAGATATTCACGATATGTTCCCTATGGTAACCGGGTTCATGAATTATGGTCAACAAACAGTTCGAGCTGCAAGGTACATTGGTCAAAGTTTTATTATTACCTTATCGCATGCAAATCGTTTACCTGTAACTATTCAATATCCTTATGAAAAATTAATCACATCGGAACGTTTCCGTGGTCGAATCCACTTTGAATTTGATAAATGCATTGCTTGTGAAGTATGTGTTCGTGTATGTCCTATAGATTTACCTGTTGTGGATTGGAAATTGGAAACGGATATTAGAAAGAAACAATTACTTAATTATAGTATTGATTTCGGAATCTGTATTTTTTGTGGTAATTGCGTTGAGTATTGTCCAACAAATTGTTTATCAATGACTGAAGAATATGAACTTTCTACGTATGATCGTCACGAATTGAATTATAATCAAATAGCTTTGGGTCGTTTACCAACGCCAGTAATTGATGATTACACAATTACAACAATTTTGAATTCGCCTCAAAGAAAAAACGCATCAACCCCATGATTTAAAAACAACTCAAAATGTGACTAACTAGACTTGGTTTTTTTTTTCATTGGTCAATAACTACAATAGAAATCTCAACTATTAAATAATTTTTTGATGAGAATCGAGGCATCATTTGGGGTTAAAATCGCGTGATATATCATCTAATCTATAAGTAATTTTTTTAACATATATAGCTTGTTCAAACTCCCATTTACTATTTCTTATTCTGCTAAAAAATAAGATTGATCCAATTATTGGATACACATCAACCCACACTCATTATAATTTCTTAGCATTTAGAATTGAATTCATAAAAACATATCGTAAAAAATAGGGTTCGTTTCCTGGTCAGGTCAATAAGATCATGAAAGATTTTTTATTTATTTCTTATTTTACATAAAATGGATTTACCTGGACCAATACATGATTTTCTTTTAGTCTTTCTAGGATTGGTTCTTATATTAGGAGGTTTAGGAGTGGTATTACTTACCAATCCAATTTATTCTGCCTTTTCATTGGGATTGGTTCTTGTTTGTATATCCTTATTATATATTTCATCAAACTCCCATTTTATAGCTGCCGCACAGCTTCTTATTTACGTAGGAGCTATAAATGTTTTAATCATATTTGCTGTGATGTTTATGAATGGTTCAGCATCTTACAACGATTTGACTTTTTGGACCGTTGGGGATGGGATTACTGCGACGGTTTGTACAAGTCTTTTTGCTTCACTAATTACTATTATTACAGATACGTCATGGTACGGTATTATTTGGACTACAAGATCAAACCAGATTATAGAACAAGATTTTTTAAGTAATAGTCAACAAATTGGGATTCATTTATCAACAGATTTTTTCCTTCCATTTGAACTCATTTCCATAATTCTTTTAGTTGCTTTGATAGGTGCAATTGCTATGGCTCGTGAGTAATAAATCTTTAGAACTAGCATAGCAATAAAAATAAAACTTTGTTGCGTGTTTCAATTCTCTCAAAATAGAGTTTTTTTTTTCAATATATTATCACAATAAAGTCTATTTTTTTTCTTTGTCTTTGTTCCACACTTATTAATTGCGCAATGTTTATATTTTAGTTCTAGTCAATAAAATATAATAAAATAGAATCGGTTGAATGCTTGTTCATCTTGAAATGCATCGATATTGATAAGGAGTTGATCAATGATGCTCGAACATGTACTTATTTTGAGTGCCTATTTATTTTCTATAGGTATATATGGATTGATCACGAGTCGAAATATGGTTAGAGCTCTTATGTGTCTTGAACTTATACTGAATGCAGTGAATATAAATTTCGTAACATTTTGCGATTTTTTTGATAGTCGCCAATTAAAAGGAGACATTTTATCGATTTTTGTTATAGCTATTGCAGCGGCTGAAGCAGCGATTGGACCGGCAATTGTTTCGTCAATTTATCGTAACAAAAACTCTACTCGTATCAACCAATCGAATTTGTTGAATAAATAAGATTAATCCTAGAAAGCTAAATATCCCTCAAATGAATATTTTGACTATTTTACTATCTATATAATATTAAAAAATTCTAACTATATGATACATAATCTATGATGATGGGAAAACGTAATAAATCAAAGTATCTTGGACCCTCTATCCTCTTTCATGAGCCGATCCAGAAGTAGATTCATTATAAAAATTCTGGTAAATCATTGATTCATCTGGTGTTTAAATATATGATTCATTTTAAAAGTTTACTAGATCGAAAATTTATGGCGTTTAAAAATTAATAGATCCAATGTCACACTCAGTAAAGATTTATGATACATGTATAGGGTGTACTCAATGTGTCCGAGCCTGCCCCACAGATGTATTAGAAATGATACCTTGGGAGGGATGTAAAGCGAAACAAATAGCTTCTGCTCCCAGAACAGAAGACTGTGTGGGTTGTAAGAGATGTGAATCCGCCTGTCCAACCGATTTCTTGAGTGTTCGAGTTTATTTATGGCATGAAACAACTCGCAGCATGGGTCTAGCTTATTGATATGTTTCATAAAACTCCACGCGAATCCAGTTGATTTTTTTTTATCGACAAAAACCCGTACTCAATAAATTTAGAAATTTTCATAGATTTTATTTTTATTTGAGTACGGGTTTTTTTGTCCAAGTGTATCTTGTCTTTACCACGAATGATTTTCCTTGGTTAACAATAATTGTTGTTTTTCCAATATTGGCGGGTTCCTTAATTTTCTTTCTTCCCCATAGAGGAAA